ATTCACAAGATGACAAAAGTCTCTGAGCGTTTTGAAAACGCTTAGTCTCAATAACTTAATCTCATTGTAAGAAGAAAGTCAAAATAAATTGACAAAGAATTATTAGCAGTAACCCCAAAATCTCTTCAACTAATAACCTCACCGCACATAACCCATAAAAACCTCAAACAAAAACCCTACTCTAAGTATTAAAAGAAACGCATAATAATAATAAAATTTATCAAATAACAACCCTTGTTCAGGCATATTCAACAGTAAAGATATCTCCAAATCAAAAATTACAAAAAATACAAGCAACGAAAAGTAAGTAAAGCTAAAACAGTTAAAACTTAAAGAATTAGAACAAAACCCACACTCATAAGGTCTAGCCCAATTCACAAGAACAACTTTCTTTTTAAACACACTTGAAGTAAAATAATATATAATAAAAAACAACATACCAAAAATTAATATACCAAAAATTAAAGAAAGCATTAAAATCTACAGTGAAAACACATTACTGAGGTAAGAACCCAGCTCTTAAACTTAGATATATAGATCCTTCCCTTATCATACCAACGAAATAACAATTTACAATCTACTATATCAAAGTAGCCTGCTAAGCAGCCCTATTGGCCAAATCTCTCAATTGAGACCAAAGGTCCCCAAAACCCTCATTCTTATTAAACTAAGATTAGTCCAACACAAACGACTACAGAGGATAACCCCTTCTTGAAGTTAACAGCATCATGATTTAAAAATAATCTATATAGACATATGCTAATTAACTATAAAAAAAAACCTCACAATCAATAAAGGCAAAGCCACTGACCAAAAAAATTTAACAAAATAATCATAACGAATACGAGGCAAAGTAGCTCGAGCTCACATAAAAAACAATAGATGCACAAACAAAAAAATAGATCCAACCAAACCACCCCCAAACATTATCACAGAACCTAACCAAGAAAAAATAAAAATTATTATATATTCACAAGCAAATAAACAAGTAAAAAATATACCACTATACTCAGTATTAAACCCTCTAACCAACTCTCTCTCAGACTCCGCATAATCAAAAGGAGTACGATTAGTCTCACATAAAATACAAACCAAAAACACAACATAAATTAATGGAAATAAAACAAATGAATAAATTTTAGAAAAATAATAATCACTAATACAATAACCCCCATAACACAAAGAACAAAAAATTACAACACACATAAAACAAGCCTCAAATCTAACTGAACCAAAAGCCGAACGCATAGCCCCTAGAAAAGAATACTTACTATATCTACCTCAACCAGCACAAAGAAGAGAATAACTCCTAAATCTAGTAACCACAAGAAATCAAAGAAAATTAAACTCTCTATAACTAAAACTATAATAACTACCATAAATTAAACAATAAAAAACTACCAAACAAATAAGCAAAAAAACACCTATTAAAGAAATATATCTACGACTCTGAAAAGAATAAAACTTAAACTTAAATATCAACTTCATTAAATCAGAAAACCTCTGTAATAAACCCATAAACCCAACCTTATTAGGGCCCTTACGATACTGACAATAACCTAATATCTTACGCTCACCTAGAATAAAAAACGCTATAATTAATAAACTTATTAACAAACCTAAAATACCCGATATTAAACCAAAAATCATTACAGCAACTTGATTAACACCACCTACAGTTAGACAAACTGCCATTCTAAATAAACTAAAGTTGCAACGAAAGGAAAAAATCCATCTAAGAGACGCAAACCCAACATTTTTATTTAAACTATTTCGTTTAGTAAAGCCCACAAGGGTTCTCTTACGTGTAAAGTAAGAATTTTTCATAAACTACATTACAAACATAAATATCCCCTATGCCCAACCTTTAAACACACTAGAATAAAAATAATCACTGCACAACTTATACAAAAAAAACTGTTCAGAAAACCTATATAACCTCCAGAAAAACAACACATAAAAAGAAGAATAAAATATAGACAAACAAACTCTCAACTTATAAAATAAAGGAAAAGAAAAAGGTGTAACTAACAAAACAAAACAGAAAATTCAAAACTTCCACACAAACCTTTCACCATCTCCCACATAATAAAAAAACAAAATACACATAGAAGCCCAAACAAAATAATAAAAATATATAAAAAAACAAACCCCCGCACCAGAACAAAAACAAGCAACCAAAAGAGTAGAAACAGAAGATAAAGACATATGACACCAAATATATTCTCAATCTTGACTAAAAAACCAGAAAAATAAAGCACACGTCATCATAGTAATTATACAATCACCATAAACAACATATAAACTAAATTTTTGAAACAAAAAACAAAAAAACAATATAGGGAACTTCAATATTACACTCAGACAAAATATAAAAAACCAATTACTCTCTCTAAAAACACGATAGACCCAAAACCTAAAAGGAAACAAACCAAACTTTATTACAAACCCTAAAAAAATAAAAATATACAAGCTAGAAAACAACAAGCCACTGACCAAAAAAACAGACGACAAACCAGACATAATTACATAAGTAAGCAACGAGCTATAAAACCCATATATACTCCTACCTGATTTATAAAAAAAACACGGAATAATTGACAAACCGGCTAACTCCAAAAAAACCCAAAACCTAATCAAACCATCAACAACAGCACAAAGCACACAGAATAAAAGGGAAAAGAAAAAAGAAAAAAGAACCAAATCTGAATAAAAACGACTATTTACTAAAGTCATATTCTAATGATCAATAGAGAAAGCTAATATTCTAGTCACTATATATCAATGAACTACAGCAACAAAAACTTCATAAAAAAACAAAATAAAGAGTACAACTAGTCAAAAATATTTAACAAAACACAAATTACACAAAGCAACGGCACCGAAACACCCTAAACTAATATTTATAAAAGGACGTAAAATTAAAACTAAAGGACGAATAATATACCTTATTGTCTCAGCTAAACAAACAATAGGACAAATATAAAGAGGAGTACCCGCCGGTACAAAACTACTAAGAAATTCATTTAATTTAAATATTAAACGACGAAAAAATAAAGAGATAAACATTCTAAATACCACAGTTAGTAAAAATATAGAGAATAAATAAGGTCTATAACAATAAGGAATGCGATAACTCAAAAATAATAAAAACACTAAACACAGAATGAGCAAGTAATAATAAGAAAAAGTACATATTATGTACTTATACAAAAAAGAAGAAATAGAGTTATAATTTTTCATTACATTAAACATAGCTCGACTAAACACAAAAGTGTATTAAGGGGACATGAACCCCTCAGTTTAAATTAACTTATCAGTCTCCTCTAATAAAAATTATCTTCAGTGCTTCAAACTAACGCTTTAAACCTTAAGCTAAAAGGAAAACGGACAACTAGTCACCTCTACAACCAAAATGTAGAATGCAAAACACACCTCATTAAATCTACAACAAAAATACCCCCAGATAGCATCACATCACAAGATAAAATAAGAAGTTAAGATATTTATATAAACTACAACTAAAATTTTCTTGATTCTCCCTACGAATTAGTATATGACCACACAATACTAAGGGTATTAACCCCCCTAAAAACAGATAAATACATCAAAAAAGCACATATGTGTATAACCTCGAAGAAAACTTTATTAGTCCCACCTCACAAAAAAACTGTATAGTTGGAGGAAAAGAACACAAACTTAACAGTCTAACAACAACCATTAACATTACACCCTTTCCTTTAATCGATTTCTTAATTAATAATCATTTACGTCTTTTACATAAATCATACAAATATCATAATAAACCAAATACCAAACCTGCTCTCACACCATGACCCAAACAATAAAAAAAACAATAATTTATTGATAGTCAATCACTTATAAATAAAGCAAAAAACGGGATTACTATATGTGCTAACCTTAAAAACGCTAATCAACGCTTACCATCCAACTCACCGCAAGCCGTAATAAAAAAGAATACAGAGAATATAAAGCATAAAAACAAATAAAATATTATACCAAATTTAAATATAAAGTATGAACAACGATAAACACCTAACAGACCTAACTTCATTATATAACCCCTAAGAAAAATTGAGACAATACTAATAGCCTCTGCATGAACTATAGGCAGCCAAGTATGAAAAGGCACTAAAGGTACCTTAGTAAAAAACACAAAAGATAATAAAATTAATATCAAATGATTAGCGCTCCCTACAACCCATTCACTAAAAAAGAATCTACCATTCAAGACCGACAAGTAAATTAACAACAAAATTAAAGGTAAACTAGTAATTAATAAATAGCAGGCAAAGTATCAACCGGCTAAAAACCGTTCAGAATAAGGTGATTCCTTAAATATCAAAAAAAGAAGCGGAAGCATAGATAGCTCATAAAAACATCAAAAAAAAATCGAATGATTAATAGAAAAACATAATATTCTAAAAATCAACCTCAAACATAAATATAACTTTATCTCATACGTAATAAGATAAGAAAAAGACAACTGACTATAAACCCCTAAAATAGTAACCAATAACACCAAATAAAAGAATATAGAATCAAAAACAAAATACTTGCCTATAATAGTAGACACCCTACCAAATATTAAAAATCTATCACCCAAAACTACGGCCATTATGAGCCAGAATAAAAAGATTAAAAAGAGATTAGTTCTATAGTACTTGAACATTCTCATACACGAGTAAGAACTACCAACCCAATAATTACTTCAACAGTTGAAATAACCATCAAAACTATAAAAATTATATGTCTTTCTAATAAACCCAGAAGAAGAATAAACAACAATAATAACACTTTAAATTTTTCAAGAATTATTAAACATTTCAAAAATCGACTAATGGACAAAAAAAATCTTAACACTATAGTAAAGAATAAAATTAAAAAGATAGTAACCATTCTTATACAGACAACCGAACAGACACCCTAGGACGCCAAAATATCTTAAAAGAAAACATAAAAATAACCATCAAAATTCTAAAACACTGACACACCTGTAAGTAAGGATACTCGGGGTGACAACCCCCCAAATAGACAAGTGACAAAAACAAAGTAATAATAGATCAAAAAATTAACTGACGAGAAACAAAATAAGCACTAGAATTATTAAAAGTCGGCACCCATAAAAAAAATAAAAATGAAACTATAAGAGCCAAGCCCCCCAACTTAGAATTAATACATCGCAGGATAGCATAAAAAGTTAAAAAATATCACTCAGGCTTAATGCTAACAGGGGTTTTCATAGGATCCGCCTCCAAATAAGCCTCAATATCTACCAAAGCATCTGGCCTATAGAACAAAATAAAAACGACAATAAATGAAGACACAATAAAACACATAAAATCCTTTATAGTAAAATAGGAATGAAAGTAAACCATATCAGAAAATGAAGATACAGAAAACAAAGGATTTTTCCTACCGCTCTTATGTAAATAATACAAATGTAGCACCATCAAACCAAGTATAATAAACCCCAAACAAACATGCACAGAAAATACACGCAACAAAGTAGAACCAGTTACAGAAAACCCGCCCACAATATACTTATATAAAGTAGGACCAAAAACCGGTAATCTCTCCGCAATAGATGTAAGAACAGTAGCAGCCCAATAAGACATTTGGTGTCAAGGTAATATATAACCAGTAAAAGCTTCGCCCATTAACAATAAATATAGTATAAACCCAACTTTTCATACACCCTTCTTACTATAGCTAGAATAATAAAGAGCACGACCCATATGTACAAAAAATAAAAAAAACAACAATTTAACACCCCAAATATGCCAATAACGTAAACATCAAGTATAAAAAGAATCTTTAGAAAGTTTCATAACAACAGAAAAACTAACCCTAGAATCAGCAACATATAAAAATGACAATATTACACCCGTAATTATCTGCACGAGCATAAAAGATGAAATCATAAAACCACTACACCAAAAGTAGTTCAAAGAATATTTAGTAGGTAAATCTATCAAGTTACGACGAATAATATTAATCATTTTACTGGTACAAAAAAGTAATCAACAAAACCACAATTTGTCAGTTTATATAACCTACCAATAAACCACTAACAAATATAAACCACTATATAAACAAATATCCAAATATAGTCCACAAAATGCCAATACCAAATAACAAGAGTAGAACGATAATAACCAAACTCCTTAGGACCATATCAAGCAACCACCCCCAAACCTATCAAACCTAAAACAACATGTCTAAAATGCAGACCAACCGTACAAAAACATCTAGCATAAAACCTATTATCATAAATATTAACAATAATCTCATCCATCTCCCACATCTGTACCACAACAAACCCAAGACCTAAAACCATAGTTAAGAATAATAAAAAGTAACAACCCGTATCCCACTTAAAAAATCGATGGCAGGCACTAGCTGTCAAACTTGAACCTAAAAGAAGAAAACACCCCAAAAATGGTAACTCCTTAGATCTAGACAAATTAGTATAATAATCAAAATCAAAATAAATACAACAGAATCCTAAAGTGGCAAATATTATTGCCTCACTTAAAATAAATAATCAAAAGGCAATCTTATACTGCCGACTATTACAACTAGTATCAAGTAAATAAACAAATATTAAAAACAAACCATAAATTAAAGATAGCAAAAGCAACCTAACACTTCAAGTAAAAACTGAAAATAAAAGCATCCCAGCAAAAAGAGCATTCATTATAGGAAAAACTGACATCTTAATATACTGTCTAAACTCATAGTTCCCCACTTTGGAAAAGTGATATAATAATATATACTAACAGTATCTAACTACTGCCTAACAACCACACGGCAGTATATACTCATACACACCCTACTTGAAATATTAATATACTCATACACACCCTACTTGAAATATTAATATACTCATACACACCCTACTTGAAATATTAATATACTCATACACACCCTACTTGAAATATTAATATACTATAATAGTCGAATTTAACTATACTACCATAAAAACAATTAATACCAACAGCAAAGTTAGTACTACTATTTTTAAAAAATTTATCAAGTAAACTTTTATACTCTTCACCCCCACACATTTAAATAAAGATATTATATAGTTATCTCACCGATAAAAGAATAAATTAGCACATACCAACATTTCATAGTATAATGAATAAAATAACTCTACTAATTTATCACACCCAAATAGTCTCCTTCTCCAACTCCTTAAAACATTACTTTTATACAGAGTAACAGCAGTAACGCATGATACTAATTGGAAGATTATCAACATAATTCCAGAAAGCTCATTTAACCCTATATGCTCATCCATTACAAACGAAATAAAATATTTAATGAATAATCAGAAGTAAACCATTAAACTAGTATTAAAAAAGTATAACACCCCTGCTGTTAAACTAGACTTTAAATTTATCAATATAGAGCATAAACGAAATGAGTAAAAATACGATAAAAATACGCATATCAATGTAAATGTACACAAAATAATGTTGGATACCCCCATAAATCTAGTAAGTAATAAATGCTTAGTAAAAAATACTCCTATAAATGGCGCACCAGATAACCCCAAAACCACCATAACCAGACTAAATATTCCTCAATTTTTATACAGCTGAGGTGAATAAACACATTTACTAGCTTGTGACCCTCCTGAACCTCTCATAACGTCACCGACTAGCATAAATAATATACACTTAGATACACCATGCCTTAACAATTGAAACAGAGATAATAACCAGTCCCCAAATATAAGATAAAACACACACCATGAAATTTTTTTACATGTAGACAAAGCAACAATCTTCTTTAAATCAATAAAGAAAAAACAGCAAACACCAGTAATAAATATAGTTAATAACAAAATTAACCTAAATACAATTGAATTTCTAAAATACAATAAGAAGTCATATCGCATAGAAAATCATACACCTGCCGCAACTAAAGTAGAAGAATGCACAAGTGAACTAACAGGTGTTGGAGCACGCATCGCTTCTAACAATCACCTTGTAAACGGAAAACTCGCTCTCTTAGTAAATATCACAAAAAAAAATAGTATCAACGGGAATAGAACACTATTCATACTATAGCAGCTTAAACAAATAACTAAAAATAAACACACATCACCAAACCGGGATGACACTAAAGTTATTATTGAAGACCGTAAACTTAAAAATCTATCATAAAAAAGAATTAAAAAAAATCTAACAACCCCCAAATACTCTCAAAATATTAGGGTTGTTAGATAGTCTCCCGTACACGCTAAAGAAGCCATAACCCCTACAAACACACAAATAATCTTTTTAAGGTCAAATCCCGCAATATCACCGCCAAAATAATGATGAGTATAACTTAATACATAGACAAAACAAATAAAAAGCATTAATAACACTCCCATAGTTATACTGTCAAACCTCAAAATTAAACCCCAAAATTTACCCCCAAATGATAATAAGTCCAATGTAAATATTGTATTTAATATACACAGAGACACAACAGAAAAACACAAAACTCTTATAATACTTAAACTTAAAAAATATACCATCATAAAACATATGACAGCTAACCTGTCCACCTCATGGCCGTAACATGAGAATTATTTATATGTCAGATAGAGTAGTTAGGAAACTTCCCATAATTAACGCTTAAAAGCTAACTCATATTAATTCTGACATAAACTACATAAAAAAATTAACAAAGAGGTAATAAACCATAAATTAAACCTAAAATCAACCCCATAAATTTCTGGCATCTTTGTTTTAAAAACCTGTATTGTTAATAAAAACAATCAATTTGATTTCAAATCAAATGCATATAAGTTACAAGTATACAGCTTTAATTAGCTACATATAAGTTACAAGTATACAGCTTTAATTAGCTACATATAAAAAATATTTATAATTTTAACAGGGGGTACATCATCATCTATTTATACCTGTTATTATAATATACAAATATTAGATTCTCCTGACTAGCTGATAAACTTTAAAAAGATTTACAATCTCTCACATTAATTATATGTTAAGTCAGAAATGAAATTAACGATAATATTTTAACTTAACTCTCATTATCATACTTAATACCAAAAACCCAAATAATAGTGTCAAACACATTATTACATAAAACACCCCTTCCCTAACTTTACATAAAAATCTACTAAATTCCCAAGTAGTCAAATTATAAATTAACAAACAACCAACAGCCAACAAAGTAAACATTAATAAAAATAAAGAAGAAAATTTCAAATTAAAATAAGTAACATAGTTATTATTAGGGCTGTACACAGATACAAAAACAAACAATATGTAAACACCCCCTATATAAACTAAGCAAAACAGCAGAGGGTATCAAGAAAATCCAAAAATAGAATAACATATAAACCTACATATTAATGAATTTAGCACCAAAAACCCGCAATAATAAACTGGCTGTCTAACTAAAGAAAAAACAAATAGGACTAAAAAATAAATGAAAAATGAAACAGATACTCTAAACATATTTGTTTAGTCTAAAGACTATCTCCAGCACGAAAAGCTAGCGTAATATATATACTAAAACAAAAATTATTATCCACCACCTCAATCACTATAGGCATTATACCATGATTAACACCACATAACTCAGCACAATAGCCCAAATACACTCCATACTTCTCAGGAGTAAAGAATAAATGATTCAACCGGCCAGGTATAGCATCCATCTTTAAATTTAAACCCGGTACATGAAAAGAATGAATAACATCCGCCGATGTCACAACTAGATGGTAAGACAGACCACGAACCAAACGCAAAGGCTTATCGACTAAAAAACCTTTCCTTTTAACAAATGAATCATACTCACCTTTACTAGTCTCATACCTTCAATATCACTGATGACCCACTATCTTAACCGTCTCATCTGTCGCATAATCCAGGTCCTCAGATATATATTTAATATTAAACATACACAACCCCAACACCAAAAAAGTCGGAAAAACAGTCCACACTAATTCAAGAGTCTGTTTTTCCGACTTAAACATTATTCTACCCTTACTATTAAATTTTCAAAAAAGCATCAAATAAACAAAAGAAATTATAAAAATAGCCACACCCAACATATAACAAATAATTTCATAATACAACAAATTCAGTTTCATTTATGCTAATAAGCAATTAACTTCAAATTCATTTAAAGTTACCTTGTTACGACTTACCTCAACAAAAATCGAGGGTGACGGGCGGTGTGTACCCAAGCTAAACCAACCTTCACATAAACAAATTCAATTTATATTACTATTGAGTCCTAAATATAATATTTTTACAAATCATATATTATAAATGTAACGCATGAAAACTTAAATAGGCAGCACATAGACTTGGCTTAAATACTTATTATACACAAATTAAGCTACTAAAGCAATAATATCAAACCAGATATACACCAACATAATCTAAGTAAATTAATAGGCGGATCGTCCTTCATAACACACCTTCCCCCAAACGGAATAGCTTGCTGCCAAACTATTTTAGTTATAAAACTAAGACTAAATATAATATTATATTAATGGGGTATCTAATCCCTGTCACTAAAAATATTTATTAACATATGAAAGTCCAATATAAAAATAAGAAAATTTCACCTAACCTAACTGATAAACTAACACAACTCGTCCACATGAAAGCAAAGAAAACAGAATAACCGCAGATGCTGGCACTGTGACCTATCCCCTTTAATAAAATATTCTTAGAAAACGCAAATTCAAATGAAAAACTAACTGCTAATAACATGTAATTAAACCTTATTTACAAACCAAAAATAACAATTTTATGCAGCTAAAATTATATAACTTCCTATTGCCATAGTTAAACAAACAGAGTATGGAAACAAACTTCTCAATAACTTTTGCAAAATTAAGGCCACTAAGCTGCATACTCAATAAAAAGATTTACGGTCCTTTCGTACTAATAAATCAGAACAACAGATAAGAACCGACCTGGCTTACGCCGGTCTTAACTCAACTCATGGAGATAATAAAGGTCGAACAGACCAAAATTATAAACTACTACGCCTATACATTTATCTAAGTCAACATCGAGGTGGCAAACAACTAATTCGATAAGATCTCTAATTAATTATTACACTGTTATCCCCGGGGTAACTTAACCCAATAAACCATAAGGGTCTCAATATTAGTAAAAAACTAAAACCTGCCCCAGGCAAAAACAAAAGATCCCGGGGTCTTTCCGTCTAATTAACAAATGAGGTTTCTGTGCCCTCAACAATAAATTCAAAAAAACAAAATATATTCACTGTTACCTCGTCAAACCATTCAAACAAGCCCCCAATTATGAGGCAATTAATTATGCTACCTTCGCACAGTCAAAATACTGCGGCCATTTACATAAAGCATAGAGCAGGTAATACCAAAAATAATAATCAATTGGAAATGTTTTTAATAAACAGACGGGCAAAATTCGAGAAATAAATAATGTAATTTAATTACTAATTTTATGATATGTAAAACCTAACTTTTCAACAAACTGTAGCTAAACTTAACAGATCTCATCTCACATTAAAGATTTTTAACAAAGTCTTAAAAATTGGGTAACTTTAACCCTTTTATAAAATTTAGAAACTGACCCATATAAACTCATACAAAATCTCATAACTTCGCATGTGTCACAAAATACCTAACAGTTAAACAGATATAAATTCTAACGAATAATTTTTCACCGCGTATCAATAATCTTTAAAATTTTACCCAAAAAACATAAGTTCAAAACAGTTAATGATAAAATCTAGAATTTTCGGTAAAAAATATACATTTAATAATCCAAAAAGCATGATGCAAAAGGCAACCAAACCAGAAAAATAATCAATAAATTCACAGAAATTCAGGTTAAAAGCAAATATGCTATCTTGGACTTACAAAACCCACATTTTACTTAAACTAAATAACCTAACCAGTAAGCTTTGAACTCTTACTAAAATAGGCATACTCCCTATCTCGAGCCGGAACAAAGTATAAACTATAACAAATAACTTTACAATAAGAAAAATATTCTTTATGCATAGCTATAGGCGTACTACGAAAAATTTTAGTAATACAACAAGGACTGCCATAAAACCCTATTACCTTTTTACCTTTTACCAATGACTCCCAAACTATAAACATAAAAAAACAAGCCCTAAATATAGTTATAAAAGACCCTATAGTACAAACTAAATTAACCCAATTATAGCTAGCTTCATATATACACACACGACGAGGAAGACCACATATACCAAAATAATGCATAGGAAAAAAACACAATTTAAACCCTATATTAGAAATTATACACTGACACTGCAACAAAATCTTATTAAAGGAATAACCTGTTATCAACGGCCACCACCATATAAACATAATAATTATACTTATATAAGAACCAAGAGACATAACATAATGGAAATGAGCAACCACAAATCATGTATCATGTAACAGAGAATCAAGCACACAAGCCGACAAAACAATACCCGTAACACCCCCAAATGTAAAAAGAGTAATAAATGTTACCAATCATCAAACAATAGGCTCACTCTTATTAACACTAGATTTAATAAGCATATACAACCATGTAAACACCTTTATTCCAGTAGGAATTCCTATAATCATTGTAACAGAACTAAAAAATACAGCAGTCTTAACATCCAAACCAACTGTAAACATATGATGACCCCAAACACTTCTGCCTAAAAATACAATAGAAAGCATCGCAAAAAGTAAACCGTAAAACCCAAAAGCATCAGAAGCCATTCTAATTCTTAAACATATATGTCTTATGACCCCAAACCCAGGCAAAATTAACACATACACCTCAGGGTGCCCAAAAAATCAAAACATATGCTGAAACAAAACAGGATCTCCTCCCCCCAACGGATCAAAAAAAGCAGACCTAAATTTACGATCAAACAAAAGCATTGTTATAGCAGCCGCCAACACAGGAAGAGTTATTAATAAAAGTATAGAAGTAAACAAATAAGCTCACAAAACTATAGAAGTACGCGAATAAAATTTATTCTTAAAACAACTATAAATCGTTCTTATAAATTTTATTGAACTAAATATTCTAGAAATACCTGCAATATGTAAAGAAAACATAAGAAAATCAACACCCTTACTTCTAGCAAACAAGGAAGAAGAAAGAGGAGGATAAAAAGTCCAACCAATACCAGCTCCCAAATACATTCTAACCAACAAAAATATTACAGAAGGAATAAGCAACCAAGCACTTAATGCTTTTAAACGCGGCAATTTCAAATCAGGCAACCCCCCTAATAAAGGTAACAAATAATTACCAAATCCACCAATCATTATAGGCATTAAAAAGAAAAAAATCATTATTATACCATGATTAGTAATCAAAAATTTATAACAATCCAATGGTATAACTTTATAATAAGGTTCCATAAATTTAACACGAATTAATAAACTAAAGCCAAGACCTACAAACCCGGCCCAAACCCCTAAAACAGTATATATTATACCTATACGCTTATGATCCAGCGTAAACAATCAACCAAACACATTAATTAAACTCAT